ACCTAGAAATTCATTTCGGACAATTGAACCTTTTCAAACTGTTTCTTTTTAAGAACCAAAAAGATTTGTGCCAAAATAACAGATGCCAAGAAGAACAAGAGACCTTGGACACGTAACGGATCTTGAAGTACTATTTCTGCATCCCCCTGACCAAATCCACCCACATTAGGATTACTCGTTAATGGTTGATCAAGTTTGATAGATTCACCCTCTGAAACAAAAAGTTCTGGTCCCGGAGGTATAATATCAATCACTTCACGCCCATCTGATGCATTCAATATGGTTATTTCGTATCCCCCCTTTTCTTTTCGTATGATTTTGCTTACTATACCCGCTGCTGTAGCATTAAAAACATTATTATTACTCTTGCTCCCGTCGGGATAAATCTGACCCCTCCCCCTGTTCCCGCCTACGTATATTGGATATTTTAAGAAGTGAACATCTCTCTTAGTAGCGGGATCCGGGGAAAGAATAGGAAAGGTGATTTCGCTATATTTCTGACCAGGAACAGGGCCCACTACAAGAATATTTTTTTTAGTGGGGCGATAGCTTTGAAAAGACAGATTGCCTATCTTTTCTTTAATCTCAGGCGAAATACGATCGGGGGGGGCCAATTCAAACCCCTCCGGTAAAATAAGAACAGCCCCCACATTCAAAGCTCCCCTTTTACCATTAGCAAGAACTTGTTTCACCTGCATATCATAAGGAATTCGAACAACTGCTTCAAATACAGTATCGGGAAGTACCGCTTGTGGAACCTCGATATCCACGGGCTTATTAGCTAAATGACAATTGGCACATACAATACGACCAGTTGCTTCTCGCGGATTTTCATAACCCTGCTGTGCAAAAATGGGATATGCGTTTGAAATGGGTGCTCGAATTATTATATATATCATGAGCGATACGGAAATGGATCGAGTAATCTCTTCTTTTATCCAAGAAACGGCATTTTTAGTTTGCATGGTCCAATCATTGATTCTGAAAATTTCTACAATAAAATTTGGTAGGTCACTCGTACAGTTCCCTATCTACGATTCTGCTATTTACTGAAATAACTTTACTGGAATATTAGAAAGAATCCGGGTAGAAAGAAAAATAAGAATAAAATAATAAGTAAAATTTGGAATGTTTAGCTTTTGTACAAAGTACGTTATAATGGAATCGGGAGATCATTTTTTCAGTCATTCATTGAATGATAAATCACTACAAGTGACGGAGATACACGATTTAAATAACGGAAAATCCAATATTTAAAAATGGTATCTAGAATGACTGGAAAAGTGGAAACAAGACTGGATAGAATTTGTTCATTATGAGCAAATCCAAAATCTTTATAGACAGAACCAATTATTAGTTCCCAACCATGAGGCGAATGAAATCCTATACATAAATCAGTTAATAAAAGAATAGAAAAAGCTTTTATTGTGTCGCTTAAGTTATATACGAATTCTTGAACCCAAGAGTTAAGAATAAAAAGTTCTTGATTACCTATAATCGAATAAGCACTTAGCATAACGAAACAGATTATATTTGTCGAGAAGTTCAAAATCGTATGGATACAATCCTGATTGTGCGTCTTGATCAATTGGACCATTTCTTTGTAGATTCCGATACGAAGGTTTTGTAAACGTGTTTCCGGGTATTCCTTTATCATTTCATCCAAGAGGAACAATTCCTCCAATTCTATGAATTTTTGTAGGATACTCTTTTCTTGGATATCAGTCAAGAAAACTTCGGATTGCCTAGTATTCCACGAATTAGTAACCCAAGATTCCAGACTTTTCTTAAATGAGAAAGAGATCCACCAGGGCAAAAATACTATAGATGTAAGATAAAGAAAAGGAATCAATGCTTTCTTTTTTGCCATTTTTCATCTTTAATATTAATATTTCTATCAAGTATAAGTTCTATCACAAATCCTAGAGAAATCTATTCCTCCGTTTTTTATTTGTGATTCGGGAGTTAGTTCTTGAATTTAGAAAGAATACAGAAATAGAATAAGAAATAGAAAGAAAACAGTCCACTTCCAATTCGAATGAAGGAAAAAAAATATTGTATTGTTTCCAAAGATATCAATTGAAAAAATTCGAAGCAATTAGTGCATTCGATGAATGCACGAAGGAGAGCCACTTCAAGTAATGAATATTTTAGTCAAATTTCGAAACGAAAGAATGCCCTTTCTATCATCTATCAAAATATCAACTATTTCAAAAAAAAAAAAAAAATTCTTGAATTTTTTCTGTTTTTTTTTTTATTTTTTAAAAAATATTCATTCTTCAGTTCATTTTTTTCTTTTTCAAAATCCTTCAATTGGTACACGCAAAAAAGAGGCCAATTCCGCCGCTTTTTGTTCCATTTCTCGTGGAGTCAAATTCTCATCAGTACGAGTCAAGGGAATGGACCCCTGTCCTCCGATTTCCATATAAAGGACACGACGAGTATAAATACCCTCTTTAACTTCTATTCTGATAGACTGAATGTCTTTCATAAGGAATCGGAGAAAAATACGACGATTTTTTCCCGGAAATCCCCAACGAAAAATACACACTATTCCTTGTTTTCTATCGAATCGATCATAACCACTACCTACACTCCACGAAATTGTACACCACAAATAGAAGCTAATAAAGAGACCCGCGATTCCATAGAACGACATCACGATCCCTTGTGGAAAAAAAAACATTTGCTGAAACGGAAATAAAGGTATCCAATTTCTACCGAGATAACTGGAAGTTCCAACCAAAAAGAACCCTAATGAACCTAAAAAAAGGATAAAGGCCCAACAGAAATTACTTGTTTTTCGAGACCCTGTTCTAAGTTCTATCCATATACGTTCTGATCGAAAACCCATACTAGATCCAGTTGTATTTTATTGGAATTGGGAGAATAACAATAACCCAAATGAATTTGAGTTTTATTTTTTGGTTTCCCGAAGTAACGCTCATCAACTAGTACTATTCTGATGGAAACCTTGGGGAGTAATTCATCGAATTTCTTATAGATCTAAAAAAAGAATAGATGAGATTTGTCCCTACTGCCCGTATCTAAAAAATCTTGTTTTTTTGAACATAAATAAATAACGAAGCCATTGCAATTGCCGGAAATACTAGACCCACTAAAGGCACAAAAACAGAAGGTAAGTTGCTGAGAATTGTCATAGAATGGGTACCTCGATTTAATATTTGTACCTGTTAAGTTTTTATTGTTATATTAACATTTTGGTTCGATGTTAGAAAGATATTTTTTAGAATTCATGTAGAATTATACTCATATATAATTCTACTAAATATATCTAAGTTAAGTATATATATAGTATCTATATAGTATCTATATATATGTATATTATAAAAATCTATATCTATATTATCTATATATTATATAGAAAAAAATATAGAAAAAAAGAAAATAAAAAAGAAGGGAACAATGAAATCCCTTTTATTCCTCTTGCCTAAATTCGTGGAAGAAAGAATTTGCTTTTTTATAGAGTTTTCCTGATTACTAATCAGGAAAATAGGAATATCGATAAAAAAAATTATCCACATCACATGATTCTTTCTGCAGTTAAATCTTATGTTACCAAAGAAAAATTCATTATTTGGATTTTGAATTTGATTGCCATAAACTAATCCTATAAACTAAATAATTACTCGCTCGTCACAAAAAATAATAATAATAAATATTTAAATTGAAAGCTCTACTTGATTTCATTTTTAGTCAAAGGAAAGAAAGCATGGAGCTGAAATAACTCACTCAGAACGCCCTTTAAAGGATTACGCGGTACGATTGAATCGAATAAGCCCTTATCGAATAAATATTCAGCCGTTTGTGAACCTTCAGGTACTGTCTTATTTAATGTTTGTTCAATTACTCTTTTACCCGCAAATGCAATGTAGGCGTTGGGTTCAGCAATAATGATATCCCCCAACATACCAAAACTAGCGGTTACCCCACCAGTAGTAGGAGATGTAAGGATCGATACATAGAATAACTTTTTATTTGCTTGATAATCATATAAAGCAGAAGATATTTTAGCCATTTGCATCAAACTCAAACTTCCTTCTTGCATACGTGCTCCTCCGGAAGCACACACTAGAATAAGAGGTAAAAATTGATTGGCAGCATATTCGATCAAACGGGTGATTTTCTCACCTACTACAGATCCCATACTACCCCCCATAAACTGAAAATCCATAACCCCAATTGATACGGGAATACCATTTAGTTGACCTGTGCCTGTTTGAACAGCCTCGGTTAATCCTGTCTTTCTTTGATATGAATCAATACGATCTTGATAGGGTTCCTCCTCCGAATCAAATTCAATGGGATCCAGAGAGACCATGTCTTCATACATAGGATTCCAAGTACCTGGATCAATCGAAAGTTCGATTCTATCTGAACTGTTCATTTTCAAATGATATCCACATTGTTCACAAATATTCATTTTTGATTTAAAAAATTTCTTATAATTTAATCCATAACAATTTTCGCATTGAACCCACAAATGACTGTATTTTTGAGTTTCATCTAGATCATTAGAATCTTCTCTTATAGTTAAAGCACTATCATTTGTGTTGCTAGTTATTATACTTATACTGGAACTCTCGCTTTCACTACTGTTTCTGTCCGCACTACAAATGGAACTGTTGTCACTATCACTTAAAATGGAACTATCAATACCAGTTTGAGAACGAAGATAACTGTCAACACAACTATAAATGTGATTATTCCAAGTATATTTAGTATCATACATGGAACGATCATAGTGAGTCTCGTCACTCTTAGATATAGATACATTATTCAGATAACTAGAATTCTTATAACTATAAAAATTACTTTCTGGTTCACTTAGAAAAGAATGATCATTGTCAATCTCAAAAATTGGATTTTCAATATCCAAATATATGGAATAACTGCCCCTATTACTATCCCTAACTAAAAAAGTTTCATCAGATATGAGACTCCGAATGTCACTGACGCCGACTAAATAATCAACATTA